AAACCCGGTGGTCGAATTTTCCATCTCCAAGGAAAAACACTCTGATCTCCTATCAGAAAAATTCCCAATTCTCCTTTTGGTGCTTCGACTCTTACATAAAGTTCTTGCTTAGCCAATTCAAAAGTTGGAGAAGGTTTTTTACTAATAAATCGATAGTCAAAATCATTCCATTCAGGGTCTTTTATTCTACCAAAGCGTCGAATTTCTAAATTCTCATAGGGTCCCCCTGGAATTCCTTCCAGAGCCTGTTGGATAATTTTTATGGATTCTGTCATTTCACTGATTCGTACTAAATACCGAGCTAATGAATCCCCTTCTTTTTGCCATTGAATCTCCCAATCAAATTCGTCGTAAGACTCATAACGATCAATTTTACGAAGATCCCACTGTATTCCGGAAGCTCGTAGCATTGGGCCCGATAAACCCCAATTTAGTGCTTCTTCTGCGCGAATAATGCCTACGCCCTCAACTCGTTCTAAAAAAATAGGATTCCGCGTAATAAGCTTTTGATATTCAGCAACCGCGGTTAAAAAATAATCGCAAAAATCCAAACATTTATCTATCCAGCCATGAGGTAGATCAGCAGCTACTCCTCCGATACGAAAATAATTATGCATCATGCGCATACCGGTAGCAGCTTCGAACAAGTCATATATTAACTCTCGTTCTCGAAAAATATAGAAGAAAGGGGTCTGTGCCCCAATATCTGCCATAAAAGGGCCAAGCCATAACAAATGAGAAGCGATACGACTTAACTCCAACATAATAGCTCTGATATAGCTAGCCCTTTTAGGTACTTGAATATTGCCTAGCTGTTCGGGTCCATTTACGGTTATTGCTTCTGTGAACATAGTAGCTAAATAATCCCAACGCGTTACATAAGGCAAATATTGTATAATTGTTCGATTTTCCGCAATTTTCTCCATCCCTCTATGTAAATAACCCAGTATTGGTTCACAATCAATAACATTTTCACCATCGAGAGTAACAATCAGTCGAAGAACACCATGCATTGATGGGTGGTGAGGGCCCATATTGACTATCATGAGGTCTTTTCTTGTAGTTGGTGCAATCATAAGTTTTTTCCCGAGTCGTTCTTCCATGCATTGCTGAAAGTAAAAAGAAGTTCATCAAAATTTAAACGACTAAGCTCAAATGGTATCACGCTTCAAATTAACGAGTTTTTATCTCTCGAATATTTAACTCACTAATTAATTCTTTATAGCGTCTTCTATTTTTTTTTGACAAATAGGCCAGCAGTCGTTGGCGTTTTCCCAAAATTTTCCGCAAACCTCTCTGGGATGAAGAGTCTTTTTTGTGCAATTCCAAATGTGAAGTAAGTCTTCTTATCTTAGTGGTAAAACTGAATACTTGAAATTCAACAGACCCTCTGTTTTCTTCGTTTTCTTTTTGAGAAATAACCAAAATGAATGAATTTGTTACCATAAAAAAATTCCCTTTCCCTTTTTACAGATATGGATTTTATTGATCAGTAATAATAATGCCATTAATTGGAATCTGGTATATACAATAATCTAATCCAAATTTCTTTATGAACTCCTAATTTTCTGAATTCAAATCAATTAATCCAATTTCTAATTGGATTTAGATAGGGATAGAAAAAGATTGGTACATTTTCGTATCGAAGAATTTAGACCTAAAACAAAGAAGGTTCTGTTGATTCATTTCGAGATCTAATCGAGACATTATTCATTTCCTATTGGATATTAGAATGAAATGTGAGACAAGACATGTGATCTATGTATTTGTTTGCTTTGATATACCCTATTATATATATAGGGTATAGAATATATAGAAATATATAGGGTATAGAATATATAGAAAAAGTGTATTATCCACGAAATGTCAAAATTTCAATCGTGGATACAGATGTATTCTTAACATACTGAAACGACTGCCATTATTGGTATCAAACCAATAACGATTCATACAAGCTAAATCCTCTAATCGATAATTAGGCCAAAGAAAGAGCTTTAATTTCATTAATTGATTTTTCTCTCTATCAAAATGGTTACTGTCATGCGAAACTTGGCTGCTGTCTTTTACGTCCTTTGCATTCCAAAATACTTGATTTCTATCTTCACCATTTCTATTCTTTGAATTAAAACAACTTAGAATTTTCAACTTTCTACGACGTCTAAACGAGAAAATATTTTCAGGAACAAGCAAATCCAAATGATTTTTGTCTCTATTTTCAGTTATTCTTTGGTGTGATGAAATAGTTTCATCAAAATTCTTCTTAGAAACATATCTTTGTTCTTGATATTTTTGATTAGTTTGGTGCTTACTCTTATGAACCAATGAAATACCTATGGTTTGATACATAATAAATTGTGCATCGTTTTTTCCAAACAGACGAATGGGTTCTATAATCAATATTCCCTTTTTCATCAATTGGTTAAGAGTTAAATTCTTCTCAATCAGCATTATATCCAAACTCATTTCTCTATTTTGAATCGAGGGTATAGTAATTTGGGTTGGATCTATCAGTCTAAGCAGGAGACAATATACCTTGACATTATTGATCAGTCTTTGATTCAAAGTATCGTCCCATCTCAATTGAAAAAGCAAATAACGTTTCAGGAAGAAATCTAGTTCTGCTCTCGCGCTGCTTTTGTATTGTTTTTTCTTTTTCCCCTTTTTCATGTCTGATCTTGCATAATTTTCTTCACTATCTTTTTGTTGTGAGAGAACGGATCCAAGATTTCCTGGACTTGTGGGTTCTTTTTCTCCTTGATTTCGATGCTTTTTATTCGATGGTATCAAAAAACTTCCTTTTTGCTTTTGATTTATTTTTTTATTTTCACTACTATTTTCATTTTTATTCAAATTTGAAAGAAGTAATTTGCTTGGTATAAACCAAGGTTTGCTTTTATATGCTTTATAAAGTAACACAAATTCTGGGAAGAACCAAGGTTCCAAATTCGCTATGCGACACTTTAGCATTTTTTCATTCATTCCCATCCAATCAAAAAATACTTTGTCGGAGTTTGGTGGATTGATTTCTGGAATCATAAGGTAAAAAAGATCTTTTTTAGGAATTATTTGAGTATTTTGATTCCCATTGCTGACCCAGGCCTCAATATCGCCTTTTTGTTTAAGATCAAAATTGAGAATGTTCCAATCAAAATATTTTCTATCGACCGTTTTTTCCATATATAGAATATGGACCTTTCCTAGATAATTATCGATAGGGATGTTCCTCAGTATATTTTCTTTATGCGTGTTATAAGAAATCTCTTGCTTCTTACGTTCTTGAAACGGAGATCTATAAAAAAAGTATTCCGTTTTATTTTCATAATTAAGAAATTTATATGATAAAAGATCATATTTATAGTATTTTTGCAAATTCTCTTTTCTTTTTTGATTAGATAATGAATATACTTCAATTTGTTTTTGTTTTTTGAAATCAATTAATTGGTCTTTTTCATATGAATGCCTTTTGCTAAAATTTTCCTTTTTACACTGATGAACTGTATTGCGCCATTTTTCTGGTATTAATCTATACCATCTGCTCTGAGATAAATTGTATTGATAATATCCTCTTAACCACTTTTTCCATTGATTCATTTCATAACTCGGAAGTTTCTTATCCCCTAATTTCGAATCAACCATTCCTTGTGTTTCAAAAGAACCCTTTATTTCAGGCGGGGGGATTCCTTGAGATTGAAGAACAGCTCTTAATTTATACGAGTTACTAACTTGGATTTGTGATAATTTGAAAAATACATATGCTTGTGACACGTAGGATAAGTCATAAAAAATAGGTGAATTTTTTTGACTATTACTAATATTATCAAGTGACTTTTTTATAGTCGAAATAAATGGAATTAGATTTTTCTTAATTTTATTAATTCTTTCTTGTTTTCTTTCATTATTGTAAAGGGATTTATCAATAATTTTTTTTGTTGATTCAAGAAAAAGTTCTGTATTCGTTCTGGGAATATTAATGATACATAAAAATATATCTGTGTAGATTCTTTCAATGAAAAATTTCAAAAAAAGAGGTAATTTAGAGATTAATTGAGCATTTCTTTTTTTGAATATTTGCCATTTTTCGAATCTTTTAGCATTATAACTTGTTTTTTTAAGACTAATATTATTTATTCTTGGAGTTACTTTTTTTTGCTCTTTTATAATTCTTTCTATTTGATTTCGAATTGTACTTGTTCTAGTAGTCAAATCCTTGATTTTTTTTTCTGTTAATGAAGAATTTGTCCAATTCGTAGATGCAATTTTACTAAACGATTTGTGAATTAGCTGATTGCTTATTATAGAATCTTTTTCTTCTTTAATTTCACTTGATTCATATACTTCTCTTCCTGTTAATCGAAATAACAGAATTTTGGAAAGTTCTTTTATTATTTTTTTTATAAAAATAACACTTTCGATAACCCATTCTTTTGTTTCTTTTAAAACTTTTCGAAGTAATTTGATTTTTCTTTTAAAAACTATTAGAACTCGAGAAGACTTCTTTTTAAATTTTCCAATTTTTTTTTCAATTTCCTTAAAAATGGGTTTCAAAAAGGAAGGTCCTTTTCGGGGCGAACCAAAAGGAAGTTCAGTTTCCATTCCCCAAACTGTTAAAAAACAAAAATCATCTTTTTCTTTTTTCTTTTTCATTAAACCTTTCTTAAATGATCGTAGTTTCGATTTGTGCCAAGGTTTCAGACGGAAAGGAAATAAGATTTTTATCTGAATACCGTCTGTCAACCAATTTTTCGGAAATTCTGTTTCAGATAATGGAACACCATTATAGGTACATTTAACATGCATCTCTCTATTCCATTCCTGTAAATCCTCAAACCATTCGGGAAATTGAAATAGGAACATGCGTCCACTATTTTTTGCAATTAGCAATGAAGGTAATACAATATATTTTCTAAAAATAGATTGAGTTAGTAACATGCAACCTCTTATTACTTGTGTAACTGGAATGGTATCCCAGGCCTCTGCTATCTGTATTCGCTCTTTCTCCG